TTTTTTTTTGCAACATGTGTTACAATGTATAGCACGCATTTTCATTTCGCTATAAAAAAAGCTGTATTCGGTTCTCGGTTTTGGGGTTTCTCGATACAATCTTGAATATTAGCTTTTACGGGGGGTAGGGGGGGTTTCGTCATAAAATTTATTCCTTTCATAGGGCCCACAAGAAAATAACAGAAAAATATTCTTCTCGTTAGGACTCAATTAATTCTTAAAAAAAAATATCTGATCTCCGACACCCGGGGCACTTATATAGAAGTTGGTTTTTTAGGCTCACCTTATGTCCGACAAAGTGAAATTAGTATTTAGTAGTGTTTTGCATACGAAGTCATTCATTGAAACTCCTTATCTCACTAATAACGTATAAGAATGTATTTTTTAAATTAATTTTATCTCTCAATTTTGTATTCTCCATCCTTAATAATTTAACGGCCTTAGCAAAGGTGTTATTCGTTTCATAAATGTCGAAATCCCCAGTAAACTATTATAAAAAGATGAAATGTCGAGGAATGCGCGATCAGAAAAATAGTGTTCTGCCTGTTGATCGCAGAGCGGATGCGAAGCGTACTAGTTACATAGCTTCAAGATCCCCCCCTAAAAAAAAAACCAACCGCCTATGAGTAAATCTTGACGCGGCAAAGTAGTGAATGTATTCACACCATTAATCAAATGCCAGCATTTAAGCAATATTAGGGGATACACCAGGAATGTCCTACAAACCGTACACCGTGGGAATATATTCAAAGTTGATTATTTCTTACCGCCCTCATAGGTAATTATCTAATTCATAGATAATGTAATACTTAGATAGTAAATAGAGAGTAGTATGCTCAATTAATAGTATTATGTTAAGCAAATAAGGGGTGAGTCAATTAATTTATTATCATGAGAATTGATGTTTCTAGAGGCAGAAAGAACAGGGCGATGATGTCAAATGTGGAATGTAGAGTAAATGTTATATAATAATCTATATGTTATGAATATTTTATACCGCTGTTATGAGGTCAATAAAAATAGTGTGAAGGTAATGTTCTACTTAGATTAATGAGGGGTAAATTTTTAGTGTAATGAAAATGAGTCTAATATAGATATGCGGACTAATCATAGTAATGCGACAATGTAGATAGTCAATTAATGAGTATTAAGCATAGTATGTGATCAACATGCTTTTTGGTGGGGAAGAGACCAGAAAATAGTTTAAAGATAATCTTGGTTTTGGGGACCAAGGGTGAAAGTTCAAATCTTTCTTTTTTGATGTTTTAGGAAGGGTCTTAACCTTCAGTCTTTGGTTTACAAGACCAGGGCTTTGTATTAAGCTACTATAACAATTTTAATTAAGCAGTTTATTTTCTAATAAACCGAGTAGGGGAAAAACGACAAGGAACAAGCTAAAATAGATAATAGAGGTAATTTGACCGATTAGTGTAAAGGGATTTTCTACCGGCTGACCTCCAATTCAGGTTAAGATGAATATGTTGGCAACTATAAATCAGAAAATAACTTGAGTTAAAGGGCGAAATATATTTGTTCGTTGTTTTGATGTGTGTAGTAAAGGTAAAAGAAAAAGGACAAGTAGAGAAAAGATAAGGGCTAAAACTCCGCCAAGTTTGTTGGGGATGGATCGGAGAATAGTGTAAGCAAATAAAAAATATCATTCTGGTTTGATATGGGGAGGGGTAACTAGCGGGTTTGCTGGAGTAAAATTTTCTGGATCCCCAAGTAGATTGGGAGAAAATAGAGCGATAGATAATAGGATAGAAATAATAAATGCAAAACCTAGTATATCTTTATATGTGAAGTAAGGGTGGAAGGAAATTTTATCAGTATTAGAGTTGAGACCGGTGGGGTTGTTAGAACCAGATTCATGAAGAAAAATAATATGAATAATGGTTATTGCTGCAATAATAAAAGGTAATATAAAGTGGAAGGCAAAGAATCGTGTTAATGTAGCATTATCTACTGAGAAACCACCTCAAATTCATTGAACTAGTATATTACCAATAAATGGGATAGCTGATAAGAGATTAGTAATTACAGTGGCACCTCAGAAGGATATTTGACCTCAGGGTAATACATAACCTACGAATGCTGTTATTATTACAAGAATAAATAAGATAACACCAACGTTTCATAATTCTTTAAATAGGTAGGATCCATAATAAATACCTCGACCTACATGAAGATATAAACAAATGAAAAATAGGGAGGCTCCATTAGCATGTACGTTGCGCATAAGTCAACCATAATTTACATCTCGACAAATATGGATTACTGAGGAGAAGGCAGTTGAAATATCTGCAGTGTAATGTATGGCTAGAAATAGGCCAGTTACAATTTGTATAGCTAAACAAAGAGCTAATAAGGATCCAAAATTTCATCATGCAGAAATATTAGTTGGAGCAGGGAGATCAATTAATATATGATTAATAGCTTTTAAAATGGGGTGTGTTTTTCGCAGATTTTGGGTCATTTAGTTTTTGTAGTTGAATAACAACGGTGATTTTTCAGGTCATTGGTTCTGGTTAGAGTCCAGATAAAAATAATGATTTATTTTGTAATATTAATACTTATATGTTTTATTATCGGATTAGTAGGGGTAGCTTCAAATCCATCTCCTTATTTTGCTGCTTTTGGATTAGTAATATCAGCTGCTATTGGTTGTGGTTTATTAGCTAGTCATGGTACTTCTTTTTTATCTTTTGTTTTATTTTTAATTTATTTAGGGGGAATATTAGTTGTTTTTGTTTATTCTGCAGCGTTGACTGCTGAACCTTATCCAGAAAGTTGGTTAGATTGACCAGTTTTGGTTAATGTTATGATATATTTATTGGGAGTTGGAGTAGGAGTTTATTATTTTTTTGGAGGATGGAATATAATGCATTGAATAGGAGTAGATGAATTGAATAATTTTAGTTTATGACGAGGGGATTTAAGTGGTACATCTTTGATATATTCTGATGGTATTATGTTATTGTTTTTAGCTGGATGAGTTCTTCTTTTAACTCTTTTTGTGGTACTTGAATTAATTCGAGGATTAGGTCGAGGAGCATTACGGGTAGTTTAATTTGAGTAAAATAATAGGATAATGATTATAGAAATAAGTGATAGAGTTAAGTAAGTTTTAATTATGCCTTTTTGGGGTGTATGAAGAATTTTAATAGTTTTTTGATTTGATTTTATTATTATAGGTCCTGTTTTTTCATATCAGGAGATATCTATTATATGAGTTGCAATGGTTTGTCCTCATTTTAAATTGATTTTTGGGAATAAGCGATGGATGATAGATGGAAAGTAACCTAGTATATTAGAGAAATTATATGTATTTATATTGGGTAGAATTTTAAGTTGTTTAGTTGTTAAATTAGCTAATTCTAATGCTAGTATAAGTCCAATAATGGTGACAATGATTGCTAGGAGTTTTATAGTTAATGGTATGGTTATGATAAGAGTTTTGTTATGTGGAATATTAGAAGTAATAATAAAGCCAGCTATGATGCTACCATAAGCTAAGCGTTTGATAGGATTTTTTAAGTGTTTATAGTTTTCATTTATAGGTGAGATTGAGGGATATCGGGGGTAACTGATTATAGTAAAGGTAATTAATCGTAGGCTATAAACAGCAGTAAATGATGTTGCGATTAAAGTAAGGAGTAGGGCTCAGGCGTTTAAATAAGAGGTGTTAAGAGATTCGATAATGGCATCTTTAGAGAAAAATCCAGCAAGAAAAGGTATACCGGTTAAGGCTAAACTTCCTAATATTATACAAGAAGAAGTAAAAGGTAAAATATTATTTAGGCCGCCTATTTTACGGATATCTTGTTCATTATTAAGAGCATGAATAATTGAACCAGAGCAGAGAAATAATATAGCTTTAAAGAAGGCGTGAGTACAGATATGGAGGAAAGCTAGGTAGGGTTGGTTTAAACCAATTGTGACTATTATTAATCCTAGTTGACTAGAAGTGGAAAAGGCAATAATTTTTTTGATATCATTTTGAGTTAAAGCACAAATAGCAGTAAATAAAGTAGTTAATGCTCCTAAACATAAGCAGATAGTTAAGATTTCTTTATTATTATTAAATAAAGGGTGAAGACGGATGAGAAGAAAGATACCAGCTACGACTATAGTACTAGAATGAAGTAGGGCAGATACCGGTGTGGGACCCTCCATGGCCGAGGGGAGCCATGGATGAAGCCCAAATTGAGCAGATTTACCTATTGCAGCTAGAATTAAACCTAAAAGAGGAATTGTTATATCAATTTCTTTTGATAAAATTATAATTTGGCTAATTTCTCATGAGTTTAAGTTTGTGGCTAATCAGATTATACTAAGAATAAGACCAATATCTCCTACTCGGTTATAGATTACAGCTTGTAATGCAGCAGTATTGGCATCAGCTCGTCCATATCATCAGCCAATTAATAAGAACGATATAATTCCAACACCTTCTCAGCCAATAAAAAGTTGGAGTATATTATTAGCTGTGACTAAAATAATTATTGTGATAAGGAATAAAAGGAGATATTTAAAGAAGCGATTAATATTTGGGTCAGAGGATATATACCATGATGTAAATTCAAGAATAGATCATGTAACGTAAAGAGCTACAGATGTAAATATAATTGAGTATATATCAAATTTAAAGCTTAGGTTAATATTAAAAGAAGGAAGATTAATTCATGAAATATTAGTAATAATAGTTTGAACTCCTTGGTCAATGAAGATTATAAGAGGGATAAGGCTAATAAAAAAGCTTAATTTAATAGCTAATTTAACATGATTTTCTAGATTTTTATCAAAAGATTTTTGGCAAATAGGTATAATTAAGGGATAAAAAAGTAATAGTAATATAATAAGGTAAGTAGAATTAAAAATATTATTCATTACTTCTACTTGGGATTGCACCAAGAGTTTTTGGTTCCTAAGACCAATAGATGACTATTATCTTTTAGAAATTAAGTAAGCCATAGAATTGAACTATGGGTTTAAGAATCAGCAGTTCTTTACACTTCCAAGTCTTGCTCGACAGGTAAAAAGATTTTAACTTTTATTTATAAAACCACAATTTATTGTTTTAGTTAAACTATATCTGTTATGTTCAGCTTAAGATTAGGTTAGGAGAGAGGATTAATAAAAGAGCTGGAATTAAATGAAGACTAATTATTAAATGTTCTCGTGTATGAGAAGGGGTAATAATAGTTAAATGGGATGGAGTAATACTTCGTTGTGTTATAAGAAATAAGTAAAGTGAATAGCAGACTGTGATTAATGTACCAAATCCTGTTAAGATTAATGTTCACATAGATCAAGAGAATAAGGATGTAATGATTATTAACTCTCCTAATAAATTAGTGGAAGGTGGTAGAGCTAGATTAGCTAGATTGGTTAAGAATCATCAGGATGTTATTAAAGGTAAAATTGTTTGAGTGCCTCGTGCTAGTAGAAGAGTTCGGCTATGAATTCGTTCATAGTTAGTATTAGCTAAACAGAATAAGGCAGATGAAATAAGTCCATGGGAGATTATAAGTACTATGGCTCCTATAAAACTTCATGGAGTTTGAATAAGAATGGCTGCAGTAACTAGACCTATATGACTTACTGAGGAATAGGCAATTAGGGATTTCAGGTCTGTTTGACGGAGACAAATTGAACCCGCTATTACGACGCCTCAAATGGCGAGGATAATAAAGGGGTATGAGTAATCTTTGGTTAAGGGGTTAAGGGTAATAATAATTCGTATTATACCATAACCTCCAAGCTTTAATAGAATAGCTGCTAGGATTATAGATCCAGCGATTGGGGCTTCTACATGTGCTTTAGGTAATCAAAGATGTACTCCGTATAAGGGTATTTTAACTAAAAAAGCAATAAGGCATGCTGTTCATCATAAAATATTGGCTCAGTTGTTTATTTGATTTGGGGAAAAGGGGATAATTATTAGTGATAAAGAATGTATATAATTTTGTATAGTAAGAAGAGCAATTAATAGGGGTAGAGAGCCAGCTAGGGTGTAGAATAGGAAGTAGATACCTGCATTCAGGCGTTCTTTTTGGTTACCCCAACGAGTAATTAAAATTAGAGTTGGAATAAGAGTGGTTTCAAATATAATATAAAATATAATTATTTCTATAGAGCTGAATGCTATAATTAAAGATACTTGAAGAGTAATTAGTATGATAATATAGATTCGTTGACGAATAATAGGTTCAGTTTTTAAATGATTTTGGCTGGCTAATAGTATTAATGGTAGGAGTCAACATGTTAAGATTATTAATGGGGATGATAAAGGGTCTACTCCTATAAATCCATTAGTAAATGATCATCCTGTTTCATTATCTCATTTGAATCAAATTAATGAAATAGTTGCAATAATAAAAGCATGGGAGGTTGTTGTAATTCATAGTCACTTTTTAGGTGATAATGATGTAGTGATTATTAATATTAGAGTTGGAATTAAGATTTTTAACATTGTAATAAATTTAGATTTTGAAGATGATTATTACCATGAGTACGGGTAGTGGCAATTAAGAGACTAAGACCTGTGCATGCTTCACATGCTGAGAATGCTAATAAGATTAACGGACTTATTAAATATGCGGATGAACTATTTTCAACTGATCATAAAGTTAAGGCAATATATAGAGTAAGTATTATACCTTCTAGACAAAGGAGTGCTGAGAGAAGACTGGTACGATGAATTGTAAGACCAAGTAAACTTAGAATAAAAGCGGAGGTGAATGTAAAATGTATAGGTGTCATAAGATGTTCGTGGATTTTCATCACGATTTATTGAGTCGAAGTCAATATTCTTATTTAGATTAAACATCTATTCTGCTCATTCTAATCCTCCTTGTATTCATTCATAAATTAAGCCTAAAGTAAGTAAAATAATAATAAAAAGAGATGCAGCTAGAGTTAATGTAGGGGAAGATAGTTGATTGCTTCAAGGGAGAGGAAGTAGGAGAGCAATTTCAAGATCGAATAGTAAGAAAAGAATTGCTACTAAAAAGAAGCGTAATGAAAAAGGTAGTCGGGCAGAGCCCAGTGGGTCAAAACCACACTCATATGGTGAGAGTTTTTCAGTGTTAGGTTTAAACTGAGGAACTCAGAAAGCAATGGTAGCTAGAATTAAAGATAGTGTAAAACAAATAATAAAAATTAAAATAATTAAATTCATTATCTTTCCTTGGGTTTAAACCAAGATTAAATGATTGGAAGTCATTTGTAAAATTTATACTAGAAAGATTTATGAGCCTCATCAATAGATTGATACATAAAGGAAAAGTCAAACAACATCTACAAAGTGTCAATACCATGCAGCAGCTTCAAAACCAAAATGATGTATTGAAGTAAAGTGAAATTGAATTTGTCGTATTAAACAAACTGCAAGAAATGTTGTACCAATAATCACATGTAAGCCGTGGAAACCAGTAGCTACAAAGAATGTAGATCCATATACACCATCAGAAATTGTAAAAGGTGCTTCATAATATTCTATAGCTTGAAGTAGAGTGAAGTAAACACCCAAGATTACAGTTAGAGTAAGAGCTTGTGTTATTTCTTTTCGAGAGCCTTCTATTAGGCTATGGTGTGCTCATGTGATAGTAACACCTGAAGCTAATAGAATAGCCGTATTAAGAAGAGGAACTTCAAATGGATTAAGTGGTGAAATTCCTGTTGGAGGTCAACAATTTCCTAATTCAGGAGTTGGGGCTAAACTAGAGTGGTAGAATGCTCAAAAGAAACCTAAAAAGAAGAATACTTCAGAGGTAATAAATAGGATTATACCTCATCGCAGTCCTTTTTGAACAGGTAGTGAATGATGGCCTTGGAAAGTACTTTCTCGAATTACATCTCGTCATCATTGAATTATTGTAAGTAGTAGTAATAAAAATCCAATAGAGAGTAGAATAAAAGAGTTATAATGGAATCAGATAGCTAAACCTGAGGTCATTAGTAGGGCAGCAATTGCTCCGGTTAAAGGTCAAGGACTTTGGTCTACTATGTGGTATGCATGTGCTTGGTGTGTCATTAAGTATTTTCTTGTAAATATAAACTTAGAAGAAGAACAAAGACATAAGCTTGAATTATTGCTACAGCTACTTCTAGTAATGTGAGAAGGAATAGAACTAATGAAGTTAATAAAGCTACTGCAGGTATTGAATTTATTAATACAAAAGCTGCGGTAGCAATAAGTTGTATTAAGAGATGTCCAGCTGTTAAATTAGCAGTTAGTCGAACAGCTAAGGCTACAGGACGAATTATAAGACTAATAGTTTCGATAATGATTAGTATAGGGATTAAGGGTGTTGGTGTTCCTTCTGGAAGTAGATGACCAAGAGCTATAGTTGGTTGATTAATTAAACCTACTAGAACAGTAGCTAGTCATAGAGGAGTAGCTAAACCTAAATTTATTGATAGTTGAGTTGTTGGTGTAAAGGTGTAAGGTAATAAGCCTAGTAGGTTTAAGGTAATTAATAGAAGTAATAAAGAACAAAATATTATTGCTCATTTATGAACTTTTTTGCTGATAGGAGAAAGGAGTTGATTAAGAAATAAACTAATAAATCAAGTTTGTAGTGTGATAAGTCGATTGTTTAATCATCGATTAGTTAGGGAAGGATAGATAAGTCATGGTAAAGTTAAGGCTAAGGCTAAAAGTGGAATATTTATTAGGGTTGGACTTATAAATTGGTCAAAAAAGCTTAGATTCATGGTCAATTTCAATTATTTAGTTTAGGTAGTGTGATATTAATGGAGGGTTTATTAGTATAGACATGTTTATAAATTTTATTGGGTAAAATAGTTAAGAAAATAATTCATGTAAATAAAAAGATTATAAATCATGGGTGAGGATTGAGTTGTGGCATTCATCAAGGGTGGTTGGAAGCACCAATTTTTAGCTTAAAAGGCTAACGCTAACATCTTTTAGCTTCTTGATGAGTTTTCTTCTAATGTTAATAGAGATCAGTTTTCAAAATGCTGTAAGGGTACTGCTTCAACTACAATAGGTATAAAACTGTGATTGGCACCACAGATTTCTGAACATTGTCCATAGAATACCCCAGGCCGAGTTACAAGGAAGGCAGTTTGATTAAGACGACCAGGAACAGCGTCTATTTTAACACCTAGGGCTGGTACTGTTCAGGAGTGTAGAACATCATCTGCTGAGACTAGAATTCGAATTGGAGACTCTATTGGGATTACTATACGATGATCCGTTTCTAGAAGACGGAATTGACCAGGAGAGAGGTCTTGTGTTTGAATTATATAAGAATCAAATTCTAGATTTTCGTAATCAGTATATTCATAGCTTCAGTATCATTGGTGGCCAACAGCTTTGATCGTTAAGTGGGGATTAATAATTTCGTCTATTAAATATAAAATACGTAATGAGGGTAAGGCAATCGAGATTAAAATAATAGCAGGTAAAATTGTTCAAACAATTTCAATTCCTTGAGAGTCTAAAATAAATTTATTTGTAAGTTTAGTTGAAACCATAACTGTAATAATATAAAGTACAAGTGTGCTAATCAAAAAGACGATTATTAGGGTATGGTCATGAAAATGTAAGAGTTCTTCTATTACTGGAGATGCTGCATCTTGAAATCCTAATTGGGAGGGGTGTGCCATTATAAAGTACATGAGATTTTAACTCATAATTTTATCTTGACAAAATAATGTAATGTATTTACTAGTACTTTATAAATTAAGAAAGTGGCAGAGTGGTATATGTTTTTAGCTTGAAACTAAAATATGGGGGTTCAATTCCTTCCTTTCTTGTTTACTTGAATTTGAACGAAAGCAGGTTCTTCAAATGTATGATGAGGTGGAGGGCATCCATGAAGTCATTCATTATTTGTAGAAGATATTATAACATGAGATAGAGTTCGTTTAGAAGCAAAGGCTTCTCAAAGAATAAATAAGAATAGAATAACAGCAAGTAAAGATATTAGAGAACCAATAGATGATACTGAGTTTCATAAGGTATAAGCATCAGGATAATCAGAGTATCGTCGTGGTATACCAGCTAAACCTAAAAAGTGTTGAGGGAAAAATGTTAAGTTTACTCCAATAAATATAAGACCAAAGTGAATTTTAGTTCAAGTTTCATGAAGTGTATAGCCTGTAAATAATGGAAATCAGTGTACAAGGCCAGCTATAATAGCGAATACGGCTCCTATAGAGAGAACATAATGAAAATGAGCAACTACATAGTAGGTATCATGGAGGACGATATCTAAAGAAGAATTAGCTAAGACAATTCCTGTAAGTCCCCCTACTGTGAACAGGAAAATAAAACCAAGAGCTCATAATATAGGGGTGTCTCATTTGATATTTCCGCCATGAAGTGTGGCTAATCAGCTGAAAACTTTGACACCTGTAGGGATGGCAATAATTATAGTAGCAGAAGTGAAATAGGCTCGTGTATCAACATCTATACCGACAGTAAATATATGATGAGCTCAAACAATAAAACCTAGAAGTCCAATTGCTATTATAGCTCATACTATACCTATATAACCAAAGGGTTCTTTTTTACCTGAGTAGTATGTGACTACATGAGAGATTATACCGAAACCAGGTAGGATTAAAATATAAACTTCAGGATGGCCGAAAAATCAGAATAAGTGTTGGTATAAAATAGGATCTCCTCCTCCAGCTGGATCAAAGAATGTTGTATTGAGATTACGATCAGTAAGTAGTATGGTGATACCTGCAGCTAGGACAGGTAGGGAAAGTAGGAGAAGAATTGTAGTAATAAGGATTGATCATACAAATAAAGGTGTTTGATATTGCGTAATAGATGGGGGTTTTATGTTAATAATTGTTGTGATAAAATTAATAGAAGCTAGAATAGATGAGATACCTGCTAAATGTAAGGAGAAGATGGTTAAATCTACGGATGCTCCGGCATGTGCAAGGTTGCCAGCTAGTGGTGGATAGACAGTTCAACCTGTTCCTGCTCCAGCTTCAACTCCTGCAGAAGCTAAGAGAAGAAGAAAGGAGGGAGGTAATAATCAAAAACTTATATTATTTATTCGTGGGAAAGCTATATCAGGTGCACCGATTATTAAAGGGATCAATCAGTTTCCAAAACCTCCGATTATAATGGGTATAACTATAAAGAAAATTATTACAAAGGCATGTGCAGTAACAATAACATTATAGATTTGATCATCACCTATTAATGCTCCAGGCTGGCTTAGTTCAGCTCGAATTAATAGACTAAGGGCAGTACCAACTATTCCTGCCCAGGCACCAAAAAGTAAATAGAGGGTGCCAATATCTTTATGATTTGTAGAAAAAAGTCAACGATTAATGGTCACAGGTAAGATGGCTGAGTTTAAGTGGCGGATTGTAAATCCGTTTACAGAGGGTAGTTCCTCTTCTTATCAAGCCTTGTAGTGAAATTCACATCGGATTGCAACTCCGAAAATGAAGAGAGGACCTTCCGGGGCTTCCTCCCGCCTCTACCCGCCTAGAAAGGCGGGAGGAAGGACCTAGGTGGATGTTCGGTGGTTTGAATACTTAGCTGTTAACTAAGAGTTTGTAAGATCGATGCTTACTCACCTAGAGAGGTTTTAACTTAATTAAAGTATCTGGGTTGCATTCAGAATATATAGGATAAAATCCTATAAATCTTAAGCAGAAATTAGGAGATTTTAACTTCTATTTAAAGCTTTGAAGGCTTTTAGTTTAGTTAACTTAAATTTCTATTGTAAAGAGAAATATAATATAGGAGTTAGTGGGAGAAGTATTGTTGTTAAAGGAAAAAGTAATGGAATAATTGGTTTTAGATTCTTTTTTGTTAGTCATGAAGATATTATATTTATTGAATTAGGAGTTATAGTTAAAGTAGTTGAATAGGTAAGACGAAGATAGAAGAATAAGCTTAGTAGAGTTGTTATTGCTATGATTGTAGCTACTAAGAATAATTCTTGATGAGCGAGTTCTTGAAGGATTAATCATTTTGGTATAAATCCGGTTAATGGAGGTAAACCTCCTAAGGATAGTAGTGTTATTATAATAAGAATAGTAATAATGGGATTTTTTGTTGTAGTTATGGAGATAGAATTAATTGTTGTGGAATTAGTTAAATTAAAAAGTAAGAAGATAGTTGAAGTAATAACTAAATATAATACTAGATTGAGTATAGCAATATTAGGAGAATAATGGAGAATAATGATTATTCATCCTAGGTGAGCAATTGAAGAGTAGGCTAGGATTTTTCGTAGTTGAGTCTGATTAAGTCCCCCTCAACCCCCAATTAGTGTGGAGATAATAGCTAAGGAGATTATGATATTAGGATTAAGTGCAGGGGCTATTTGAATTAGAATAATAAATGGAGCGAGTTTTTGTCAAGTAGATAAAATTAATCCTGTTTTTAAATCAAGTCCTTGAAGAACTTCTGGAAGTCAAAAGTGTATTGGGGCGAGACCTAATTTTAGGGCGAGAGCTAAGGTAATTAATGTGATTGCAGTTATATTTTCTATCTCTAAGATACTTCATTGACCGGTTATTCAGGCATTAGTTATACTTGCAAATAGGAGTAATGCAGAGGCCGCTGCTTGAGTGAGAAAATATTTTGTATTTGCTTCTACCGCACGGGGATGTTGTTGTTTAATTATGAGGGGTGTGATAGCAAGGGTATTAATTTCTAAACCTATTCGGGCAAGTAATCAATGTGAGCTAGAGAAAGTGACTGTTGTACCAAGTCCTAGGCTTATAATGAAAATTGATAATGTTAGTGGATTCATTAGTATAGGAAGGATTTTAACCAACATGTTTGGGGTATGGGCCCAAAAGCTTAATTAGCTGACTTTACTAGAATATAATGTAAAGGAAACATAAAGAGTTTTGATCTCTTTTATATAGGTTCAAGTCCTATTTTTCTAAGGAAATGAGAGGACTTTAACCTCTATTTTTTACTCTATCAAAGTAATCCTATAATTCAGGCACATTTCCTTATACTATATGGATGGGGGGATACTTGCTAGGGAAATAGGAATTGATACATGTCATAGAATAAGAGCTAATGATAATGGTAAGAAGTTTTTTCAGATAAGATGTATGAGTTGGTCATAGCGAAAACGGGGGTAGGTTGCTCGTACTCAAAGGAAAATTAAAGATAGAATAGTTGTTTTTAATATGAGATTAATTGTAGTAAGTTCAGGTATTAAAGGATTATGTAGTGCTCCTATGAATAGAATAGCAGAAAGGGTGTTTATTATAAGAATATTAGCATATTCTGCTAGGAAGAGAAGAGCAAAAGAACCGCCTGCATATTCAACATTAAAGCCAGAGACTAATTCTGATTCACCTTCAGTAAGATCAAAGGGAGCCCGATTAGTTTCTGCTAGGGTTGAAATATATCATATTGCAGCTAGAGGTCATTCTGGGATAAGAAGTCAGATGTTTTCTTGTGTAATATTAAAAGAGGAGAGGGAATACCCTCCAGTAAGAATAATTAGACATAGGAGAATTAAACCAAGACTAACTTCATATGAAATAGTTTGAGCAACTGCTCGTAAAGCGCCTATTAGGGCATATTTGGAATTAGAAGCTCAACCTGATGCTAAAATAGAATATACTGTAAGACTTGAGATAGATAATATAAATAAAATTGTTAAGTTAAGATCAAGAAGAGGATAAGGTAAAGGTAAGGGTATTCATATAATTAAGGCTAGAGTTAAGGCTATAGTTGGAGCTAATATAAATAAAAATGATGAAGAAGTTGAGGGTCGGACTGGTTCTTTAATAAAAAGTTTTAGGCCATCAGCTAATGGTTGAAGAAGGCCATATGGGCCAACTACATTAGGGCCTTTTCGATATTGCATATAACCTAATACCTTTCGTTCAATTAGTGTTAGGAAAGCAACAGCTAGTAAAACAGGAATAATGATTATAAGTGTATTAATTAGAGGTAACATTATTAAGGAGAGGATTTGAACCTCTGATATAAAGGATTTAGGGCTTTTGCAATTACCTGGCTCTGCCACCTTAATAATACCCTATTTTAGGGTTGTTGGGGCCTCTCTTTATCCTTTTTAGTGGATAGCAGAGGGTTGAGATAGAGCATGTTAATAACAGAGGCTCTGTTTCTCCGGTCCTTTCGTACTAGGAGAAACGACTACATAGATAGAAACTGACCTGGATTTCTCCGGTCTGAACTCAGATCACGTAGGACTATTAATCGTTGAACAAACGAACCCTTAATAGCAGCTGCACCATTAGGATGTCCTGATCCAACATCGAGGTCGTAAACCCTTTCGTCGATATGGACTCTGGAAAAGGATTGCGCTGTTATCCCTAGGGTAACTTGGTTCATTGATCAGAAGTTTCTGGGTCATTGTTCGTTAAATGTTTTATTAAATAGAATTGTAATTCTAGTTTTTAGGTAAAATATTACCCAATCGATACGGAGGTTATTTTATTCTCCGTGGTTGCCCCAACCAAAAATAATTTTATCATGCTAAGTTGATTGCTTATCCCCTGAGGGTTATAAATATGTTTATTGATATATCATTTTAAGCTCCATAGGGTCTTCTCGTCTTATGTTTTTATACCCGCTTCTGCACGGATAGATCAATTTCATTGATTGAAGAAGGGAGACAGGTAAAATCTCGTGGTGCCTTTCATACAGGTCTTCATTTAAAAGACAAGTGATTACGCTACCTTCGCACGGTCAGGATACCGCGGCCGTTGAACTAATGTCACAGGGCAGGCGTGACCTCCTATAATATTCAGAAGGCGATGTTTTTGGTAAACAGGCGGAATTTGTGTTTGCCGAGTTCCTTCCTTCTTTTTTAATCTTTCCTTGTTTACACCTGTGTAGGAATAACGATATAAGATTACTTGTTTTTCTTGTTTGTCTTGTGGGTGGGTAATACCCTCAGTTTGGGTTCGTTAATTATCAGTGATTTGTTCTTTCTGACTTACACGGGTAAGTGGGAGAAAATCTTTTTCTTGTTACTCATTCTAGCATAAATTCTTTTATAAAATAAAATAAGTCAGTATTAAGAGAGGATTAAGGATTATTATTTTTATAATAGGTTAGAGATTTATTAGAGCTATAACGCTTTCTATTAAGATGGCTGCTTCTAGGCCCACATGAATAAATTCCTTGGTTAATATAATCTTTATCCAGCTTTATTAAGGTTGTGTCCTTTTTCAAAAGAGTTGTACCTCTTTTGAATAACTATTAATTTCTTCTTGTATTTTGTGTTAATGGTTTAAAAATAATTGAAGAGAAATTAATGTAGAACTAAAATTCTTTTCCTGACTAACCAGCTATCACTAGGCTCGGTAGGTTTATCACCTCTACTCAGAGATCTTCCCACTCTTTTGCTACAGAGAAGGGTTGGCACGAGTTTGCTGTCTCGGAGTAGCTCGTCTAGTTTCGGGGAGGCAGGCTTAAGTTCACTTTGTCTGATTTGACTGGCTAGACCATGATGCAAAAGGTACAAGGTGTAATCTTTGCTTTTTATTACATTTATTAATTTTTTCATTACTATTTCAGTTTTCCCTTGCGGTACTAGATTTATCACTCCAATTTTCTTTTCTATCACCTATACTAAGAATGGCAAATGTTTTGGTTATTATATTTTTATTTATTTTGTTTTTTATATAAATTTATTTATTGGGTTAACTATAAAGTTCAAAATGACTCAATTTGCATGGGTATTTCCTCTGTGTAAGGGAGGTGCTGTACTTTTTAGCCACATTTTGATTCCAAGTGCACTTTCCAGTATACTTACCATGTTACGACTTGCCTCCTCTTGTTGTAAAATTTTATTATGAATGAGTAAGGTTAGTATTGAGGAGAGTGACGGGCGGTGTGTGCGCGCCTCAGAGCCGTTTTCAGATTAATATACTATTTAATTCTTACTACTAAATCCAACTTCAAATTTATTTCATTATTTATCTGTTAGTCTTTAAAGAAAATGTAGCTCATTTCTTCCCATCCCATATGCTACACCTCGACCTGACGTTTTGGAGGTAATTCTTTATGCTTGCTGTTTTTCCTTCATAGGGCAAGCTGGCGACGGCGGTATATAGGCTGTAATAGCAAGGGGTGGTGAGGTTAAACGGGGATTATCGGTTCTAGAACAGGCTCCTCTAGGGGGGTCTAAGGCACCGCCAAGTCCTTTGGGTTTTAAGCTGGCGCTCGTAGTTCTCTGGCGGGTGTTGTGGTAATTTAAACACCTAGGTTTAAGGCTAAACATAGTGGGGTATCTAATCCCAGTTTGGTTTTTAGCTATCGTGATACGAGATATCTTATTTATATAAAGCTATTTTCATAATTGTTTTTCATTAGTGCGAGTACGTATAACAGTTGGGCAGTATTTCAGCTTTAAAGGGGGAAGATTACATCTTTATACACTCTTTACGCCGTTAATCTTATTAATTTGGGCCGCTCGTATAACCGCGGTAGCTGGCACGAGATTGACCGGCCCTTAAAACCATAACTGGATCGAACTTTCGTTCATTTACTAATATTAATCACTGCTGAGGTCCCGTGGGGGCGTGGCTGAGCAAGGTGTCTTGGGCTGCAGGGGCGAGCCTGATATCCGCTCCTTAATTTCTAAAGGGATAAGTAAGGGCAATCGCACTGGAGTGCGGAAACTTGCATGTGTAAGTTTGAATCAAATTAATACTGAGGCTAGGACCAAACCTGGTGTACTTGCGGAAAATGTTACTTCTCATCTTAGCATTTTCAGTGCTACGCTTTTAATAAGCTACACTAGT